TCTTTCATTCCAGGTACAGCCTCCTTGAAGTATCAATTGATGGAGGAGGAACGATATTAGAAAACCCGCCTCTTTTATTTTTTTTTTACTAATAGGAAGTTTTGGATCCAATTCAGATATTAGAAGGATTACCATATATAACATAAAATTTCTCCGCCAATTCTTTCTAGTCGAGCCTCTCGGTCTGTCATTATACCTTGAGAAGTAGAAAGAATTACAATTCCGATCCCGCCTAAAATTCTAGGAATTCGTTGATAATTAGAATAGATTCGTAGACCAGGCCGACTGATTCGTTTTAAATTGAGAATATTTCTATAAGGTCTTTTCCTATTCCTTCTATGTCGTAGGGTTAAAACCAAAAAATCCTTTTTATTTTCTTGATGTTTTCTCACGTTTTCGATAAAACCTTCTCGTAAAAGGATTTTAACAATATTTTCGGTGATATTAGTAGATGCTATTCGAACCACTCTTTTTTTATCCAGATCAGCATTTCGTATAGAGGTTATTATGTCAGCAATAGTATCCCTGCCCATAATGAATTAAAATTCTTGGTGCTTCCAAATTTTGATATAATCAACATGCTTTATCTTTGTTTTTTTTTTTTTTTTTTTATGAATATGAATTCTTAAAGGCATATGCATGAGACACAATCCATTAATAAATCGAAATCCATTTATTAATTTTTTTTTCAAATACCTTCCCCTAACCATATCACGATCTCATTTTATAACACCTCCGGAGCTAATGAAACTATTTTAGTAAAATTTAACTGTCTCAATTCCCGGGCAATTGCACCAAAAACCCGAGTTCCCTTTGGATTTCCTTCTTGATCAATGACAACCGCAGCATTGTCATCATATCGTATTATCATACCGTTATCGCGTTTGAATTCTTTACAGGTACGTACAATTACAGCTCTGACCACTTCTGATCTTGCTAGGGGCATATTTGGCACTGCTTCTTTGATCACAGCAACAATAACGTCACCGATATGAGCATATCGACGATTGCTAGCTCCTATGATTCGAATACACATCAATTCTCGAGCCCCGCTGTTATCCGCTACATTTAAAAAGGTCTGAGGTTGAATCATATCATTTTTTTTTTTCGAATCTATTCTTTCACTGCAAAGGGCGAAGAAAAAAGAAATATTGTTTGTCCAAACCTATGATTTTTTATCCTCAAGACCTATTTCCTTTGATTCTTCCCCTTTTATTTTTATCCCGAAATAATGAATTGAGTTCGTATAGGCATTTTAGACGATGCTATTGAAATAGCTTTTCTGGCTATATTTTCTGTTACTCCACCCATTTCATAAAGTATTCGACCTGGTTTAACAACAGCTACCCAATATTCAGGGGATCCTTTCCCCGAACCCATACGTGTTTCTGCGGGTCTTACTGTAACCGGTTTGTCTGGAAATATACGTACCCATATTTTTCCACCACGGCGTGCATTTCGTGTCATTGCTCGTCGACCTGCTTCAATTTGTCTAGATGTGATCCAAGCAGGTTCAAGTGCCTGAAGAGCATATTTACCGAAAGAAATATTATTACCTCGATAAGATATTCCCTTCATTCTTCCTCTATGTTGTTTACGGAATCTGGTTCTTTTGGGGTTATAGTCGATGGTTGTTCTGAATTCCATCTCTACTACAGAACTGGACGTGAGAGTTTCTTCTCATCCAGCTCCTTGCGAATAAAAAAATATTAAATTTATCTATTATTCGTTTGTATATCTTCTTTTTTTAGATAACGAAACATGGTAATATTTCTTTTTTTAATTTCAATGTTGTATGACCTTTTATTTTTCTAATGTTATTGTTATAAGGAATCTTTATTTTGTTTTGTCTTTTATTTTCTTCGATTAACCCAAATTTTTCAATCCAAGAAAATAAATATTTCGCAGGCGAATATTTACTCTTTTCATCGCTATTTCAGTTGTAGGGTTAGCTCTTTATTTTTTACTTTTCTTTCCCTAAAAATCTTTCCCTATAAATGAATAGGAATAAATTCGTTTTTGGTTTGTTTCGCCATCCCGATAAATGAACCCGTTTTAAATAAATAAATTTGGATTCATAGGTTCCATCGTTCCCATCGCTTCTTATTTAATGCTTAGGTCTGATTTCTACAATGGAGCTCATAATGAAATTTTTTCTTGAGTCAATTTTATTAGTCTTTATTGGCTCGAAGCTCTTATTTTTTAATTTTATATTTATAAATCGATTCGTTTAATTATGTATGAATCAGTATTAATGCTTTATTACACTGCCTTTTATGAGATGACTCATAGACCTTACATATTGGATGGAATTCTATATCATTAGGTATTTTTTTCTCTCTTTCTTTCACCCTTCCATTTATCTACATCTTTGTTCTTTCTTTCGCTTTACAACTTAAAATTAGATTTAGTTTTCTTTTATTTATGTAAAAAATATTTGAGTTGCTACAATAATATGACCAATCATATCTTGACTGGTTATTTGGATCCAGATAATGCG